ATTCGATAGACGGCTCATTGGGATAGATATAGATGAACAATACCCCCCCTGGAACCGTATAGGAAGTTTTCTCCTCGTACGGCTCGAGAAAAAATGATTTAATTCGAAGTTTTGCCTATGTATCTAATTCTAATAAATAATAAATTAAATGACAAATGGACCTATAAAATGAATATCAATTAGACTATGATTTCAGTCTTTTTCTTCTTGAAAAATGAAAAAGAAACAGTTCGTACTCATAACTCAAATCGGATAACTCTTAAATAGCTCAAAGGAAAATCTTTAGTCAATTTCATTTATTGAGTAGTCTTTACTCCCTTTCGTTTATCCCGGTTAAACTATTTCAAATTCTATTTGGATTCTTTAGTCGGATCCAGTTATTGAGACTATCGAGAGAATTAACAATTACAAAGGGTGTTTCCTTGTTTTTAAACCCTTTATTCTTATTTTTAATCATTGGGTTTAGACATTACTTCGGTGCTTCTTAATCCTTTCAAAGTGGTAGCAACATACCCTTTTTGATTTCTTTCTATCAAAGAATCCTATGGATGGTTGATTCTAGCATGATACACGTTGAATCGAAAATTTTGGATCAATTTCAACAAGTTTTGCTTTTGAATTGGAAACTTGCTCGAATTGGATCCTTTCAATTTTCCATATATTTACGAAGTTGTTCCAGTTGATTGGCATTAACCCTAGATCCTTGCCCCTGAGAAATGAATTAATACTTTCTGTTCGAGCTCCATCATGGACTATTTACATTACAACCCGACAAAAAATGAAGGGTTCAAGTGTAACAGAACAAACAATGTCGAGCCAAGAGCACCTCATTCCTAGACAAATTTAAAATGATGGATGTAAAAATCCACAATGGGTCATATCCTTCAAGTCGCACGTTGCTTTTTACCACATCGTTTCAAACGAAGTTTTACCATAACATTCCTCTAATTTGGAACCGGTATACCGGTATGGAATTGATTCAATCATGGAATCATGAATAGTCATCGGTTCAGCTGTCCATAGACATCGTAATCTATACCTTTTCTTCTATATATGAATATATGAAACAAGATTTTTCTGAAAAAATCTTAGTAAGACAACATTTTGAACATATTTAACATACTAATTACTAATAGAATATATAGATAATAGAAAGAAAAAAGAAATCTATATATAGAAATATATAAATAAAATAATTAAATTAAAATAATATTAATTTATATTAATAATAATTATAGATATATATTAATATAAATAAAAATGAATAAGTTTTTGAATCTACATTTTCAAGTGACTTAATAGGATAAATTAAATGATTTTCTACTTTTTCAAAGATTCCAAATCATTAAAAATTTTTCTAAGTGAAATTCACTATTTAATTTAAATTAAACATCATTATTTAATTTGATTGGATTTGAAGAAAATTGGACAAAAAGCATCGCCTTTGATCTTTATAGGAAGATCAGTCTTTCTTTTTGAATTGACTCATCACTAATTTCAAATAAAATTTTGAAATAGATCAAAGAAAAAAAGAAAGAAATCCATTTTTTTTCATGAGAATGAGATGTAGAAAAAATAATGTAAGTTAAGATTTGAATTTTGATTTTTTTAATAAGATTACGAAAATCAAAATCGAAAAAAAAATAGGGAAGGTTTCTCATATCTATCAGATAGACTGAACAATTGTCACTGTTTGTTATAGATATAGTATAAATACCATACTATAGAACATGGAACTTGATCGTTTGTTAATGAAATTCAAGCAGACACAGATGCTTAAATTTCTAATTAATATAGCCTATGCCTATCCACCCCCCACTTTTTTTTATATTATGATATAGTTTATATGGGAATAATGCAGTATAAAAAGTGGATCCGCGCTGGGACGGAAGGATTCGAACCTCCGAATAGCGGGACCAAAACCCGTTGCCTTACCACTTGGCCACGCCCCATTTCGATTGCTAATCGACACTAAGAAACAATAATATTGTTATTGGTTGTTTGTCAACTACAGCCCAAATAAATATCTAAATATATATCTAGATATAGAATCTATCTATAGAATATAGATCTTCTATATCTATAGAATAATAGAATAGACCGGTACTAGGATTTTGATACATATAGATACAGAATTCAACTTAATTTATTGATCATTACATAGAATTCAATTAAGATATTGTATGAAAGTATGATTTCTTCTATTCTCCTTTGAGAATTGGAGAATTTTTGGTTGGATGGATTCAAAGAAAAGAAGGATTTTTGTCTATCTTACCTTACTTTCTTTTTCCTTATATCAAAAAGGCAACCAAAATGCAATTATCTCCAAGAACAAAATGTCTGTTATGCTTAATATCGTTAGTTTGATCTGTATTTGTATTAATTCGCCCCTTTATTCGAGTAGTTTTTTCTTCGGCAAATTGCCTGAAGCCTATGCTTTTTTGAATCCAATCGTAGATGTTATGCCAGTCATACCTCTGTTTTTTTTTCTCTTAGCTTTTGTTTGGCAGGCTGCTGTAAGTTTTCGATAAGATCCTAAATAATAATATCCTAGAAAATGCATGATTTCCTCGAGAAAAAATTCTAACAATTGATAAAATAAAATCAGATAAGTTTTATAGTATAAATCCCTGATTCATACATTGAAATTCGTGGATAGTCGCCATAAATCAGGCTTACCCCCATTTCCTCGTTTTTGAGCCTTCCAGCCATCCAGTCAAAGACCCTAACCCTATTAGGGTCTCTCACAATATCTAAATTTGGATATAAACGCAATTTTTTAATGAAAAACAAATGCATTTGTGACAATACATTTCTAGAAAAAACCTCATTTCTTGGTATCAAAATAGGATATGTGGTAGAAAAATGGAAGATCTATTTTCTTTTTTTTTCTAAAAAATCATCTTGGAGATTGTGTAATGCTTACTCTGAAACTCTTCGTTTATACCGTAGTGATATTTTTTGTTTCTCTCTTTATCTTTGGATTCCTATCTAATGATCCGGGGCGTAATCCTGGACGTGAAGAATAAAATACAAAAGGTTTCCTTGGTTAATTTTCAAATTTTCTTAGGATTTTATCTATTCACACGTTTCACTAAGATTTTCAAAATTTGAAAAAAAAAAGAAATCAAAAATAATATAAATAAATTAAAGTTATATAAATAAATAAAGTCATCAACGGAAACGGAAAGAGAGGGATTCGAACCCTCGGTACGAATAACTCGTACAACGGATTAGCAATCCGACGCTTTAGTCCACTCAGCCATCTCTCCCGATTGAAAAAGAGAATTACTACATTACACATAATCTAAAGAGTTTTTTTTATCTCTTTTCTTTCTCTATTCTATTATTTCTATATAGAGAGATCCACGAATCAGGAATTTTCTTTATCTAATATCTAAAAGATGGACTCGACCGCGCCAACAATCGAACTCAAAAAAATAACCAAGACCTCTTTGTGTTGATTTTGTTCGAAAGGCCCTTCTTATTCTCACGGCCCGGCCTGGTCAGTACCTAGCCGGGCTCTTTTTTTTTGTTCCAACAAATTAGAATTATAGATAAATAATGATTTATCTGATTTGAAAGCAAAAAGGACTTTTTATTATATATATTATAATTATATTCAATTGAATATAAAATATTCAAGCAACGACAATAAAGAAGAAATACTATATTACATTCTTTTCTTGTTATACTTATTCTATTTTACCCGAACTAAAAAAGAAACTATCAATTCTTCCACAATACATTTTTTCCGTTATGATTTTAGTGTTTTTTTGATCCGTATCTAACTTCTTCAGCAAAAGAGAAAACTTTATTTATTTAACTTTAATTTCAATTTTGAATTAAATTTAAATAAATATTTAAATAAATAATTAAATGGAGCCTCTTTTCCAAATCTCATTAAATTTGAATCTACTCGTGAAAAAGTCCAGCACTCTACATTTTGACAATTCTTTGATAATCCTATCTTGATCATGCTCAATTATCTTGCTAGACAAAAGGTCCATTTGTATACAATAATCATATTGTAGCGGGTATAGTTTAGTGGTAAAAGTGCGATTCGTTCTATTAACCCCTAATAGTTAAAGGGTCTTTCGGTTTTATTCATATTCCGATCAAAAACTTTATTTCTTAAAAGGGTTTAATCCTTTACCTCTCAATAAGAAATTCGAGAAAAAAATACGGATTCTCGTGATTTGTATCCATGAATCACTTATAAATTAAATTGAAAAGTTGGATTATGAAATTGCGAAACATAATTTTTGAATTGGACCAAGACTTACAATTGAATAAGTATGAGTAAAAGATCCATGGCTAAAGATAAAAGATCGATTTCTAATCGTAACTAAATCCTCCATTTTTTCTTTCTAAAAAAAGAAATTGGAGCAAAATAGCTATTCAGCGATGACTTTGGTTTACTAGAGACATCGGCGTATTGTTTTAGCTCGGTGGAAAAAAATCCTTTTCCTTAGGATCCTCTGAAATAGAAATAGAGAACGAAGTAACTAGAAAGATTGTCAAAATCACCTTCTCCTAGAAGGATCATCTAGAAAGCAATTCATTTTTTTGTATTCAAATAAAAAGCTGACGTAGGTGTTATGGGTATAATTTTGTTCATTTTGTTCACATCTTAGATCTAAGAATTTACTCTCCTTCCATAAAGGAGCCGAATGAAACCAAAGTTTCATGTTCGGTTTTGAATTAGAGACGTTCAAAGCACTGAATCGACGTCGACTATAACCCCTAGCCTTCCAAGCTAACGATGCGGGTTCGATTCCCGCTACCCGCTTTTTCTTTTTTTCTAAATATTCTATTAGAATTCTATTCTAAAATATAGATAATATATTTTATTATGATTTGAGATTTCATTACGGTTAGTGAATCATTGAATATACAATTCCAAAAATGATTTCACGTATAATCCGACTTTTTTGTTTTCAACTCAAGAAAAATCAAAATACGAAAAAATAAGAATGAACGGCGTCCATTGTCTAATG